GAAAAATGTGGAGGAAAGTCGGGCAAATGGCCGATACTACTGGAAGGATTCCTCTTTGGATAATAGGTACTGTAGCCGGTATTGTTGTAATTGGTTTACTTGGTATTTTCTTTTATGGTTCATATTCTGGATTAGGTTCATCTCTGTAATAACCGCATGAACTTGTTTATAGATATCAAAGCATAAGAACTCAACGGGATCCCCCTCGAATCAGACAAGGAAAGAGGGGATAGGTCCCGTTGAGTTCTTAATAATCATAAAATAATCATAAATAATTATAATATTTTTTTTTTATAAGTGGTTCAAAAAAATACACATTTGATTGATGTTTTGAAAAATGCACTTAATTAATTGATTCAGAACATCTTTTACTCAAAAGTATCTCTGAATATTTTAAAAATTAAAACAAAGAAGGAATCACTCAAGTTCCGTTTTTTGGATGACTCCCAATTCTATATAATTCTATATATAGATAGTATAGATTTCTATCGATTAGATATCCTGAAACCCTTTCTATAGTAATAAAATATCTATACTAAACTAATAAAATAGAACCTCACTTTATTTAATCTTAATCGAATATTTAATCTAATCAAAGTTTCCTTTTTTTTTTTCTATTTTAAAAGTTCATTGAAATTGAAGAAGTTCTATTTGTTCAATAAATTTGCCTATATTTTTGTTTGTCCACTACTTAACATGATAAATAGAAAAAAAGATTATGATAAACCCCGCCAAAAATGGAATCTAAGAATAGGAGTTGTTGACGAATAAGATCAACAATCCTATTTAATTCGACACAAGAAAGGGTTGTGTAAAAAAGACTAGGCGATGCACAACCCCCTCCTTAAACCCTTTGTTCCTTTCATTTAGGCTTTGTTTATATTCTCCGGTTATTTATCTTTTGTTTTGATTCTATTCAAATAGAAAACTAAGGATTCATTCTATATCACTTCGATTTGGATCGAAAAAACAAATAAAAGATAAGTCAAATTAATATAGTCTTTTTCACAATATACACATCACGACCAGTATAAGTAAGTAATTCCCGAAACCTGAAAAAAGAAACAAACAAAATTTTTTTGATCATACACAATTACATAATATAATTGGCAACAAAAGTTTATTTCTTTTTATATATAATTTGATGTTGAAAAATCCGCGGATCTAGAAATTCATTTCGGACAATTGAACCTTCTCAAACTGTTTCTTTTTAAGAACCAAAAAGATTTGTGCCAAAATAACGGATGCCAAGAAGAGCAAAAGGCCTTGGACACGTGATGGATCTTGAAGTACTACTTCGGCATCCCCCTGACCAAATCCGCCCACATTAGGATTACTCGTTAATGGTTGATCAAGTTTGATGGATTCGCCTTCAGAAACAAGAAGTTCCGGCCCTGGAGGGATAATATCAACCACTTGACGCCCATCCGATGCCTCAACTATGGTTATTTCATACCCCCCTTTTTCTTTTCGTATAATTTTGTTTACTATACCCGCTGCTGTAGCATTATAAACATTATTGTTACTCTTGCTCCCGTCGGGATAAATCTGACCCCTTCCTCTGTTCCCGCCTACATATATGGGATATTTTAAGAAGTGAGCATCTTTCTTAGTGGCAGGATCCGGGGAAAGAATAGGAAAGGTGATTTCACTATATTTCTGACCAGGAACAGGACCTATCACAAGAATATTTTTTTTAGTAGGGCGGTAACTTTGAAAAGACAGATTTCCTATCTTTTCTTTAATCTCGGGTGAAATACGATCGGGCGGGGCTAGTTCAAACCCCTCGGGTAAAATAAGAACAGCCCCCACATTCAAAGCTCCTTTTTTACCATTAGCAAGAACTTGTTTCACTTGCAGATCATAGGGAATTCGAACAACTGCTTCAAATACAGTATCCGGAAGTACCGCTTGTGGAACCTCGATATCCACGGGTTTATTAGCTAAATGGCAATTGGCACATACAATACGGCCGGTTGCTTCTCGTGGATTTTCATAACCCTGCTGTGCAAAAATGGGATAGGCATTTGAAACGGGTGCCTGAGTTATTATATATATGATGAGCGATAGGGAAATGGATCGAGTAATCTCTTTCTTTATCGACGAAAAGGTTTTTTTAGTTTGCATGGTCCAATCATTGATCCCGAAAATTTATACAATAAAAGTAGGTAGGTCGCCAATAGAGTTGCCTACCTATAATTTTGATATTTACTGAAATAATTTTTCTGAAATATTGGAGAAATCCCTTTACTGGGTAGAAATAATAGGTACAATTTTCAATGTTTTGCTTATGTACAAAGTAACAAACAAATATTATAATTGGGCCGTTCGATCATTTTTCAGTCATTCATTGAATGATAAATCACTACAAGTGAAGGAGATACACGATTTAAATAACGAAAGATCCAATATTTAAAAATTGTATCTAAAATGACTGGAAAAGTAGAAACAAGACCGGATATAATTTGATCATTATGAGCAAATCCAAAATCTTTGTAGACAGAGCCAATCATTAATTCCCAACCGTGGGGCGAATGGAATCCTATACATAAATCAGTTAATAAAAGAATAGAAAAAGCCTTTATTGTGTCGCTTAAGTTATATAGGAATTCTTGAACCCAAGAGTTAAGAATAACAAGTTCTTCATTACCTATAATAGAATAACCACTTAGAATAACGAAACAGATTATATTTGTCGAGAAATGTAAAATTGTATGGATACGATCCTCATTGTGCATCTTGATCAATTGGGTCGTTTCTTTGTAGATTTCGACCCGAAGCTTTTGTAAATGCGTTTCTGGGCATTCCTTTATCATTTCCTCCAAACGAAGGAGTTCCTCTAAGTCTATGAATTTTTTTAGAATACTCTTTTCTTGAATATCATTCAAAAAAATTTCGGATTGCCTAATATTCCACCAATTAGTAATCCAAGATTCCAGACTTTTTTTAAATGAGAGAGAGATCCACCAAGGCAAAAATACTATAAATGCAAGATATAGAAGGGAAATAAATACTTTCTTTTTTGCCATTTTTTCGTCTGTGAATTTTTGAAGTTTTAATGAACTCACCCCATGCGTCGACTCTATATGATACTAATATTTGTATCAAGCATAAGTTATATCCCAACCCAAGCCATCGAGCCCATTAATCTATTTCGAAATTTTTATTTGTGATGCAGTAGAGTGGTTAGGTTAGTCCTTGAATCTAGAAAAAATACAGAAATAGAATAAGAAAGAGTTCGCTTCAAAGTAATATTAGTTGGATTTCGAAACGAAAGAACTCCCGTTTTATTAAAAAAAATGTCAAATATTTGAAAAAAAAAAAATGATGGACACACAAAATTTCGTTTTAGAGTTGCTTCATATACGTTTACTTTGGCTTGAATAGGCAGGCATTCAGAACAAACTTCCGTTAAGTTATGGTATAGAAAAAAAGAGAGTTCTTGAGTTTTTTCCCTTTTGCAAAGTATTCATTTTTCAGTTCCTTTTTTCAAAATACTTCAATTGGTACGCGCAAGAAATAGGCCAATTCAGCAGCTTTTTGCTCAATTTCTCGTGGAGTCAAATTCTCATCAGTACGTGTCAAGGGAATGGCCCCCTGGCCTCTGATTTCCATATAAAGAACCCGACGAGCAAAAAGACCCTCTTTATTTTCTATTCTGATAGACTGAATATCTTTCATAAGGAATCGCAGGAATATGCGACGGTTTTTTCCAGGAAATCCCCAACGAAAAATACACACTATGCCCTCTTTTATATCAAATCGATCATAACCACTACCTACATTCCACGAAATTGTGCACCACAAGTAGGAGCTAATAAAGAGACCCGCGATCCCATAGAAAGACATCACGATCCCCTGTGGAAAAAAATTTATTTGCTGAGAAGGAAACAAAGATATAAAATTCCTACCAAAATAACTGGAGGTTCCAACCAATACAAACCCTAATGAACCTAAAAAAAGAATGAGGGCCCAACCGAAATTACTTATTTTTCGAGATCCCGCTATAAGTTCTATCCATATACGTTCTGATCGCCAACTCATACTCTCACTAGACCTAGTTGCATTTTATTGGAATTGGAAGAATAACAAAAAGAAATTTTAGTTTACTTTTTTTTGTTTCCGAAGTAACTCTCATCAACCAGCACTACTATAGATGTGAAACTTTTATTTTAGAAAAATTCATCGAATTACTTAGATCCAAACTAAAATAATAACATCTCTTTCGTATGATTTCCTATAGATATCCACATATAGATATATTCACTTTACATTTCCGAAACTCTCCCCGCTACCGATCCATTTGAAATTGTTATAATTAATTTACCCATATATCATGTTTACACACATACATAAGAGTTTATGCTCGAAAGAAGCCAGATGTTATACCATATTCTACTAAATAGATAGGGGTGTTATGATCAAAGTAAGTCTTGAAAAAAAAATGGATACAGAGTTGTCCCTATAGTATCTAAAAGATTTTGTTTTTTTGAACATGAAGAAATAAAGAAACCATTGCAATTGCCGGAAATACTAAGCCCACTAAAGGCACAAAAATAGAGGGAAAGCTGTTGAGAGTTATCATTGAGTGGGTACCTCGATTTAATATTTGTACCTGTTATTTTTATTTATTGCTTTATATTTTATATTACTATTTTTATTTTTTTATTTTAACCTTATATTCTTATTAAAGATATTTTATAATTCATATATATTCATATATAATAATTATATTTATATAATATATATAATTATTATATTTTATATATTTTATATATAGTAATTCTATTTTATATATAGTAATTATACCTAAGTGAGTATATACTTAAATAAGGAATATATAAGTATATGTTTTAATAATTTTTTTTTTGAATAAATACTTATAAAAAAATGTGTAAATAAACTGACTTATTCACCCTTCTACACGTTTCTACACGAAATATATGTATGTACCTTTTTTTTATTCCTATTTTTAGTTATTTTCGTGCTCTTGTCTTATA